CTGCTTTTACCCATCCTGTATATTGCCCTTTTTCCGTGTTGCAATAGAAACTTAAAAATAGACGAGATTTTACGAAAAATGTTCTTCCTAGTAGAAAAGCAAAATTTCTTTTCTCGATGTGAATTTTACACAACATGAAAAATTCCTATTCTCTATTGAAAAAAAAAATATTCAAATAAATAATTTAATGGTTATAGAATTCAATTTTTTTTATAATAATTCTATTTTGAATTATTATAAAATTATTATAAAAAAAATTGAAAACATTGTTTCATCAGAATCATCATAATCAAAATACCCCGCCCCTGGTTCTTGCTCTTACAAAAGCAAAAGAGAATCAATATCTACTTCTTACACTTCTTTTTAGTTAATAATCCGAGTGATTGGATATTGGATATATGCCTTTTGTGAGAGAAAATGCGATATTCAAATGATTTTTCATTGAATGACTATTCATCCATTTATTTTGATGTAAATAGCGGCAAGAAAGTTCTATGAAAAAAAGGTGGTTCAATTCGATGTTATCCAACGTGGAGTTAGAATACAAGTGTAGGCTAAGTAAATTAACGGATAGTCTTGGTCCTCTTGAAAATACCAGTGTAAGTGAAGACCCCATTAGAAATGATACAGATAAAAACATCCAAAGTTGGAGTAATAGGAACAGTTCTAGTTACAGTAATGTTGATCATTTAGTCGACATTAGGGACATTCGGAATTTCGGCGCGGATGGCACTTTTTTAGTTAGGGATAGTAACAGGGGCAGTTATTCCATCTATTTTGATATGGAAAATCAAGTTTTTGAGATTGTTGAGATGGACAGTGATCGTGTTTTTCTGAGTGAACTAGAAATGGAAAGTTCTTCTTATAGTTATTGGAATTCTAGTTATCTGAATACTGGGTCTAGGAGTGACGACTCTGACTATGATCATTATATATATGATACTAAATTTAGTTGGAATAATTACATCAATAGTTGCATTGACAGTTATCTTCGTTCTCAAATATGTATTGATAGTTATATTTTAAGTGGTGGTGAAAATTACAGTGAAAGTTACATTTATAGTTACATTTGTGGTGAAAGTGGAAATAGTAGTGAAAACGAGAATTCTGGTCTAAGAACTAGTACGAACGGTAGCGATTTAACTATAAGAGAAAGTTTGAATGATCTCGGTGTAACTCAAAAATACAGGCATTTGTGGATTCAATGCGAAATTTGCTATGGATTAAATTATAAAAAAAAATTGAAGTCAAGAATAAATATTTGTGAACAATGTGGATATCATTTGAAAATGAGTAGTTCAGATAGAATTGAACTCTTGATTGATTCTGGTACTTGGGATCCTATGGATGAAGATATGGTATCTCTGGATCCCATTGAATTTCATTCAGAGGAAGAACCTTATAAGAATCGTATTGATTCTTATCAAAGAAAGACAGGATTAACCGACACTGTTCAAACAGGCACCGGTCAGCTAAATGGCATTCCCGTAGCAGTTGGGGTTATGGATTTTCAGTTTATGGGGGGTAGTATGGGATCCGTAGTTGGTGAGAAAATCACTCGTTTGATCGAGTATGCCGCCAATAAATTTTTACCTCTTATTCTAGTGTGTGCTTCCGGAGGAGCACGCATGCAAGAAGGAAGTGTAAGCTTGATGCAAATGGCTAAAATATCTTCCGCTTTATCTGATTATCAATCGAATAAAAAGTTATTTTATGTTTCAATCCTTACATCTCCTACAACGGGTGGAGTGACAGCCAGTTTTGGTATGTTGGGGGATATCATTATTGCTGAACCCAACGCCTACGTTGCATTTGCAGGTAAAAGAGTAATTGAACAAACATCGAATAAGACAGTACTTGAAGGTTCACAAGCGGCCGAATTTTTATTCCAAAAGGGCTTATTCGATCTAATCGTACCCCGTAATCTTTTAAAGGGCGTTCTGAATGAGTTATTTCAGCTCCACGCTTTCTTTCCTTTGAATCAAAAATCAAGTATAGCTTTAAGTTAATTAATTGTATAGCTTTAAGTTAATTAATTTTTATTAAAAAAAATTAAAGTTCAAATAGTTTTTTAGCGAACAAGTATTCAGTTAGCGAAATCAAAAGCAAAATAAAATTAGAAGAGTGGATTTTTTGTGACATAAGCGTAAATTGTAGAAATAATTATGCAGAGAATTTTTTTTTACCGATATTTTCTGATTTCTAATTACGAAAGCCCTATCAACAAGAGATAAGATTGAATTCTTTCTTCTACGAAGCAAGCTAAATAATAAAAAAATTTCTCGGGAGCAGAAAAAACTCTTGATTTTTTTAAGTTATAAAAAAAGAAAAAGAAAAGAATAACAAACAAGTGGATTATCATACATATAGTTCAGGTAGAAAAATGAATAAGCCCATTTACTTAGTTCTATACTCCTTAGTATTTTATTATATATATACTCACTTATAAATACTATATATAATTATATAGGAATTATAATGATTATAAGATATCTTTCTAACAATATAAATAACAGGTACAAATATTAAATCGAGGCGCCCATTCTATGATAATTCTTAACAACTTACCTTCTATTTTTGTGCCTTTAGTAGGCTTAGTATTTCCGGCAATTGCGATGACTTCTTTATTTCTTTATGTTCAAAAAAACAAGATTTTTTAGATTCGATGGAGGTAAATATCATCTATTTTTAGTTTTTCAAGATTTAGACTTGGATCATAACATAGATATCTATTTAATATAATATAATATGGTATAACATGTGGTTTTTTTCAAACAAAGAGGAAAGGGTTCTTTTGCAGACGTAAATGTGCTCTATAAGTAAATGACCTGTTTGAAAAAAGAATTGGAGTGAATGCCTGACAAAGCCAATGGATCCATATGTGTGTAGATAGCAGATCATATGAAAAGGCTCTTAGATCTAAGGAATTCGATGAATTCTTCCTAAAGATTCACATCAGAATAGTGCGAGTTGATGAAAGTTACTTTTGAAACAATAAAAGTAAAGTCAAATTCTGTTGGGCTAGTCTCCCACTTCCAATAAAACGCAACTGGATCGAGTATGACGAGTATGAATTGGCGATCAAAACATATATGGATAGAATTTATAGCGGGGTCTCGAAAAATAAATAATTTCTCCTGGGCCTTAATACTTTTTTTAGGTTCATTGGGGTTTTTGTTGGTTGGAATTTCCAGTTACCTTGGCAGAAATTTGATATCTTTCTTTCCGTTTCAGCAAATAATTTTTTTTCCACAAGGGCTCGTAATGTCTTTCTATGGGATTGCTGGTCTATTTATTAGTTCTTATTTGTGGTGTACAATTTCGTGGAATGTCGGTAGTGGTTATGATCAATTCGATAGAAAAGAGGGAGTAGTGTGTATTTTTCGTTGGGGATTCCCTGGAAAAAATCGTCGCATCCTACTCCGATTCCTTATGAAAGATATTCAGTCTATCAGAATAGAAGATAAAGAGGGTATTTCTGCTAGGCGTGTCCTTTATATGGAAATCAGAGGCCAGGGAGCCATTCCTTTGACTCGTACTGATGAGAATTTGACTCCACAAGAAATTGAGCAAAAAGCTGCGGAATTGGCCTATTTCTTGCGTGTACCAATCTCTTAGTAAGAGCCAAAAAAACCAAAAGTTCAATTTTGCTATAGCAAAATTGAACTTTAAACTCAAATTTCTTCACAATACTAATCGAAAACAAAGTTTTTTTGTCCGAAAAATTTTTATGCGTATGTAAATTCAGTAACAAGTAAAAAATTGAAATAATAGACTCATCTCATAGATCAAGAAAATAAAACAGTTCGGAATAAGATCTAGAATAACTAGAATAAAAATAACTAGAATAAAGAAATTCTCTTTTTCTTTTCAATATTCGAAATTGATGTGTTAGATATCAATAGATCATATCTTGTAAAGAATTTCTCCTTTTTTCGCCAATCAACGTTTCTTTTTTCCCTTTTTTGTATTCCTAAATGAGCAAAAGTTTGGACCACTCGGGCCGCTTATAATGATAACTTTGAACGAAAACCTTTCCGTCTTATTTTGCTTTTGCCGCTCATTTTTGATCATCATGTCAAAATATTCTTCAGAAATCCCTTTCAATTAGTCTTGTAGACTATGGTCAATTGGCGAATTTTTTGTCGGAAATATTTGTTATTTTGATACAAAGGAATTCTTTCATCTCGAAATCGGAATTTGAAGTGGTTCTTCGGGCATTCATTGAAACGAGGGAATTACTTCCAATTTGAACAATTGAGATTTCCGGAAACAATTTTTTTTCATTCATGTGCTCTTTCTTATTGGTAGGCTTTTTCTGTATTTTTTCTAAATTCTAAGGACTAACCCCTGACTCACAAATAAAAAACAGGTAATAGGTTCATAGCTTCCAGGCCTTGTAATAGAACTTATGTTTGATAGAAATTTTAAATCCTATAGAGTTGACGAATGAAGTGGGTTCATTACAAATTCAAAGACCAAAAAATGAAAAAAAAAAGCATTAATTTCCCTTCTATATCTTACATCTATAGTCTTTTTGCCCTGGTGGATCTCTTTTTCATTTAAAAAAAGTCTGGAATCTTGGGTTATTAATTGGTGGAATACTAGTAAATCTGAAACTTTTTTAAATGATATTCAAGAAAAGAGTATTCTAGAAAAATTCATAGAATTAGAGGAACTCTTTTTTTTGAACGAAATGATAAAGGAATACTCGGAAACACATCTACAAAAGTTTCGTATCGGAATTCACAAAGAAACGATCCAATTGATAAAGGTGTACAATGAGGATCGTATCCATACGATTTTGAACTTTTTGAGAAATATAATCTCTTTCGTTATTCTAACTGCCTATTCTATTCTAGGTAACGAAGAACTTATTATTTTGAATTCTTGGGTTCAAGAATTCCTATATAACTTAAGCGACACAATAAAAGCTTTTTCTATTCTTTTATTAACCGATTTGTGTATAGGATTCCATTCACCCCACGGTTGGGAACTAA